TATCCGAATCCGATGAATCAGCCCGGGTCGTTTTACTAATGGGATGTCCTAATATGTTACAAAATCTCGCTTTTGCCAATAATCCAATCAAAGACATAAGCGGAACTCTTGTATCGAGTTTCTTCATAGCGTTATCTATTAGAAATGCATTGTCCACCATTTGACTCCGTACCACTGAAGAATTTAGTCGCACACTTGAAAGATAGCCTAAAAAGTCGAGAGAATGCTTGGATAATTGGTTTATATATATCCTTCCCGGTTGAGACCCCGCAAAAAAATGACATTGACATAAATTAACAAGGTAAAATTTCCATTTATTCATCAGAAATGGCATATCTTTTGAAGACAGAATGAATTTTCCTTGATATCTAACATAATGTGTGCAAGGATCCTTCAACAACCAAAGGATAACCTGAAAATAATTAGGAAAGACTTCTGCAAGATGTTCTATTTTTCCATAGAAATAGATTCGCTCAAGAAGGAACCGAAAGGATGTTGACCGTAAATGAGAATCTTGTTTACGTAGAAAAAGAAAGATACATTCGTATTCCGACACATAAGAATTATATAGGAACAAGAAAAATCTTGAATTACTTTGTGAAAAAATGTAAATGGATTTCTTTGGAGTAAGAAGATTATTCCAATTCCAATACTCATGGAGAACAAATCGTAATAAATGCAAAGAAGAAACATCTTTCACCCAGCATCGAAGGATTTGAACCAGGATTTCCAGATGGATCGGATAGGGTATTAGTACATCTAATACATAATTTAAATGTGAAAATTTGTCCTCTAAAAAAGGAAATATTGAATGAATTGATCGTAAATTATGAGATTTTACTATTTCTGACCTTTCTAAAGAAGATGCGAATCGTAGGGAAAATGGAATTTCCACAATGACTGAGAAACCCTCTGATATCATTTGATAATATAAATTCTTGTTGCATTTAAAAAATAGATTTTGGTTAGAATAATTAGTGGAAATAATCAAATGATTTTGTTGATCCATTCGAGTAATTAAACGTTTTACAATTAGTAAACTAGATTTATTTTCATAACTGACATTTTGCAACAAAATAGATCTATTTAAACCATAATCATGGGAAAGCACATAACTATACTCCCGAAAGATAAGTGGGTATAGGAAGTCGTGCTGCCTAGATGGATCTAGTTCTAAATATCTTTGAAATTTTTCCATTTGAAATTCAATTTGAACCGAAGGGAAAAGGTAGGGTTTTTGAGATTATCAAATGATACATAGTGCGATACATTCAAAGCAATAGTATTTATAGTAATAAAAGACTAAATACCACGGCAAGAGATAAACTCATCAACGGATTCTCTATCCTCCCCTTTTCCATCTAATTGGTTTATGTTGATTAAAGGAAAGGCTAAGAAGATGGCTAAAAATCCTTTATTTTTTCAAGCCAATCGCTCTTTTGATTTTAGAACCAATCTCTTTATCACTATACTGCTTCTTATACACCTTCATCTCCACCCCCTAGTGGTGAATAGCTAATAGTTAGGACTCATAAAAAAAAAAGATAATCCACTCAGGGAAAAAACCTTTCCCACATCAGGCACTAATGTATTTTTAACGTCTAATTAGAGTGGGAAATCATTCAAATTAAGATCCAATTAAGAACACAAGCTCGTTGCTTTTTTCCCTATAATTGGAGCCATAGTACTCTATCCATTTATTCACTTGACCAAACTTTGAATGCATTTTGTTCTGCGCCAAGAATTCAAGAAAAAGTTTTGACCAAGCCCATAAGAGATAAGAACAAAATTCCTGGAATTCTTCATTGATACGACATGCTGCTTTTTCCATTCATTCCTTTTTGGATCAGTCGCAATCTTCCCAACTCTACAGATAGTGTGGACGAATCAATTTCTTCATAGAAACGTGTAAAAGATGCTAGTCGCACTTAAAAGCCGAGTACTCTACCGTTGAGTTAGCAACCCCCGCCTCAAAAAACATAAAATCAGGATGTGTAGATACAATCGGAATCCCAATAAAATAAAAAAATAAATGGAATTGCATCGCACAATCCAAATATTAAACTAGCAAGAAAATGAAATATAAAAATTTCGAATTGATTCTGAACATACAAATGAATGGCTCAGATGCAAATACACGAAATTCTTAAATAAGAATATGTATAAAATCTAAATTGATAGGTCATTTCACGTATGTTATCTATTGAATAATAGTACAAAAACAAAAACCTATACCCATAGAAGGGAGAAAGATCGATTTACCCACACACAATGAATTATATTTGTTTGATACCCTGTTGTCAATATGAGTGTGAATGTTGAAAAAGAATACACTTGAACAGAATACAACAAAGAAAACAAAAAAAATTCTTAATAATTAATAAAATAAAGAAAATTTTTTAAATCAAATTTAAATAATAATAAAATATAGATAAGATTAGAGAAAGATTAGAGAATTAAGATATATAATTAACAATTAACAAACACAAGCCTAAGACTTGTGTTTGTTGGACTTGTGTTAAATTAAACAAGGGTAGACCAAGTTATAAGTTATATATAAATCATCCAACCCCCCTTTTTTGTATTGCATTGATTGCATTTGCTTTGATTAAGGCAGAATTGTGTAAAAACCCCGATTTCTTTGAAATGTCCTGAACAGTTTCTGTAGGTTGAGCCCCCTTTTCAAGGAAATATAGAATATCAGGAAAATTTAAATAGGTCTGATTATTTATTGGATCATAAAAACCAACCTTCCGAAGAGGTTTTCCTTCTCTTCGCGATCGAACATCAATTGCAACGATTCGATAAATAGTTCGTTGCTTTCGACCACACTGTCTCAAACGAAGTTTGAGCATATTCCTCCTTTAGTTTTAATTCGTTTTAATATGTAATTAATTCCCTTATGGAATCATGAATAGTTGTTGGTTAAGGTGATACTATCTATATCCATTTTTTTGAGTAATCCAGATTTTGGACTTCTATATCTATAATCTATATGAATTCTTTTTTGTTTACATATGTAATTCTATTAGTAATTAGATTAAAAGAGATAAGAGGATTAAAATGGAGCTTTTCCATTGCCGATTGATCGCTATCTACTTCTCCGAGTAAGTATATGGGGATAGGGAGGTTCTAAATCAAAGAATAAAGCAAAGAAAACGAATACTATTTTACTGGATGCTAGACTCTGTTGTATAGGTACAAAACAAAGCAAAAAAAGTCCAGATTAAGCCATTCTTCCTATTTTTTAACCTACCCTAGTAAATTAATCGACTTAATCCTCTTGCTTAATCACCTTGATTGAGTTCAATTAGTACTCTTAGTACTATAAATTCAATTCAGAAATCCAAAAAGAGTTTATAATTCGACTGCATCATTATCATTTAATGGATCGGGAATCATGGGCACTTTCAGATTTCGATTTAGAGTGCATGATTGAAAACACAAATAGATGTGGGCGTAAACTTTTTTTTTATAAAAAACGAACAGAAATATGAATTATCAAGGAGATGGGCATGGGATGAAAAGCGCATCCGGCTTTTTTTTTTACTTCAAAAAGATTTTTATCTATGTTCTCATCTTTCTCGGATCAAAAATAGATTCAATTGCATCAATGTCTATTTGATTTGAACTCAATCCAATTTATGCAAAATATGATTCAAAGAAGAATCACTTTAAATAATTCAAAAATAAAGAAGAAGCGCATCTATTAGAATCTTAAATAGAAAATTGATTAGAAATCTTAAATTAAACAAAAAGTTGTTCAAAAAGACAATCCTTTGAGACAATCCTTTGTTATTCTCATATACTGAAAATAACGATTCTATATACCGAGAATACCTATTCTCATAGAAATAATATAATGGGTATGCTCTGGGACGAAAGGATTCGAACCTCCGAATAGCGGGACCAAAACCCGTTGCCTTACCACTTGGCCACGCCCCACATTCTATTTCTATTCTTTACTAATAAAGACTAATAGTAGTATTGGTTGTTCGTCAATTCCAGTCAAAAGGCCTCTGAACTAGATTGTTCATAAGATTTTGATACATGTAGATATAGAATTAAACTGAATTTATTGATCATAATATATAATTGAATTAAGATATTGGATGAATCTTCTATTCTTTCTTTTTTTTTTTTTAGAATTGAATGAAGGTTTTTTGATTGGTCTACCTTACTTTAAATTGTTTAATTTATTATTCATTTTAAAATGAATAAGATAGTAAAAACTCAATCAAAAAAAAATATAAAATTATCTTTCTATTTTTAAGAATAAAATTTTTGTTATGCTTAATATCTTTAGTTTAATCTGGATCTGTTTTAATTCTATCCTTTATTCAAGCAGTTTTCTCTTCGCTAAATTGCCTGAGGCCTACGCTTTTTTGAAGCCAATCGTAGATGTTATGCCAGTCATCCCTGTGCTCTTTCTTCTCTTAGCCTTTGTTTGGCAAGCTGCTGTCAGTTTTCGATAAGATCTTAAATACTGTTCTAACCTTCCAAACTTCATGATTTATTCACGAAAAAAAAATTCTAACAATTGATAAGATCAGATAAGTCGTACAGTATGAATCCTCAAGTCAACGATCGAGATTCCTGTATAGCCACGATAAATCTGGATCCACAGATTTACTCATTCTGCACTTTTTTCCATTAAAAGACCTTATTCTATTAGTGTATATATTATTAGAATACTTTATCATATATACTAGAATAGAATATTCTACTTAGAGTCCCCCATAATATCTAATTATCGGTATGAAATAAAATTTTTGATAATGAAGGACTCGACCCAATTTTACAAATGCATTTCTGAAATGGAATCTTTTTTCTATTTCTATAAAGCACTTGATTTCTTGGTGTCAAAATAGAATATGTGTTCTAAAAATAGAGAATCTATTTTTCCCAAACAAACAAAAAAAAAAAGAATCTTGGAGATTGTGTAATGCTTACTCTCAAACTTTTTGTTTACACGGTAGTGATATTCTTTGTTTCTCTCTTCATCTTCGGATTCCTATCTAATGATCCAGGACGAAATCCCGGACGCGAAGAATAAAAAAAAATTGTTTTTTTGCTTGATTTTGAAATGTTCTTAGGATTTCATCTATTTCATACCCTTAACTCTAAAAATGAAAAGAAAAACTATAATACTTAATAAGACTAATATATATATATATATATATATATGAAATATGAAAAAAAGTCAAAAAGAAAAACCAAGAGGGTTTGACAAATTCGAAAGAGAATTAAAACATCAAGACCAAGTTATCAACGTAACAGAAATGGAAAGAGAGGGATTCGAACCCTCGGTACGAAGAACTCATACAACGAATTAGCAATCCGACGCTTTAGGCCACTCAGCCATCTCTCCGAATTACAATTAATTGAATTAATTTAAGTATCGAATTAATAAAGTAAAGAATTAATAAAACTAATTACTAAACGAAAATTCAATAATTAATATTAACTATAAAAAATAGTTTATAGTTATTATAGATATAAAAATATGTAATAAAGTTTTATCAAATATCTAACTTTTATCGGCAATTCCATTTAGATAAAAGTTAGATTAAAGTAAGTGCTCAAAAAAGATATCTCCAACCCAATATTCCAATCAATACAGACTCAATATACAATCTATCTAGATATATTATATATACTCTATATTTTTTTTGTAAAGAACAATAAATAGCTTTTCGTATGAAATCCCTCCTCTGATTTCGACGTCCTGACCCCGGTCGGTACTTAGTCGGGCTTTTTTTGTTATTGAAAGAAGAAATAAAAATCAGAAAGAGGGCTATTTACAAGATATAGAATCATAGTCTCGTTTCTTATTTTCTTTTTTTTTTTTTTTTTTGTGATTATTTTACTGGACACAAAAAAAGCTAAAAGGACTGTGGTTTCTTGAACAATACATTCTTATGTTATAAATTCAGGAGTTTTGGCCAGTAGCATCGGTCAACAAAAACCCCTCTCGAAAAAGAAAGCACTTTTTTCGTTTTTTGAGTTATTTTAATGAGTCTTCTTTTCCTAAGCTCATTATGTGTACTGACAAAAAAATATATCAATGCTCTCATTTTCGTGATTCGTTTTTAATCCTATATTGATTACGACCAATTACTTTGCTCGACAAAAGACCTTTTCTAGATGATAATGGCATCATAGCGGGTATAGTTTAGTGGTAAAAGTGTGATTCGTTCTAGTAATCCCCTTAATAGTTAAGGGGTCCCTCGGTTGGATTCATATTCCGATCAAAAACTTTATTTCTTAAAAGGATTTAATCCTTCCCCTTTCAATAAAAGATTCGAAGAAGAATATACATTCTCGTGATTTGTATCCAAGAATCAACTATAATTTCATAAACATAAATTGGATTATGAAATTACGAAACATAATTTTTGAATTGGATTTAATTGGATGAATATATTCAATTGAATGAGTATGAGTAAAGGATCCATGGATAAACATAGAAAAGTTTCTTTCTAATCGTAACTAAATCTTCGATTTTTTTTTGTCGAGAAAAGATTGAAGCGAAATAGCTATTAAAAGGTGACTTTGGTTTACTAAAGACATCCATTTTTTTTAGTATTATTAGCCCGGCGGAAACCAAAGACTTTTCCTAAGGATTCTTTCAAATAGAAATAGAGAACGAAGTAACTAGAAAAATTAAAAATTGGGAAAATTCCCCTCTTCTAGAGGGATCATCTAGAAAGCACATTCTTTTGAATGCAGTAAGAGAGAAAGCTGACATAGATATTATGGGTCCAAGTTAAAGAAGTTCAATTTCCTTTGTATTTTCTCTTAAATGGTTATTAATAACAATTTGATTCTTTTTTTTTTTTTGTTCACGTCTTGTCTTATATCCGAGAATTTCTAGATAGTCTATAAAGGAGCCGAATGAAACCAAAGTTTCATGTTCGGTTTTGAATTAGAGACGTTAAGATGAATCAACGTCGACTATAACCCCTAGCCTTCCAAGCTAACGATGCGGGTTCGATTCCCGCTACCCGCTCTATATATTATTATAGACTCTATAAATGGAGTCGAGATAGGATCCATTTGACTCGAATAGAATAAAAACAGATAGAATAAAGCAAAATAAGAAGAATTTTCTTATTATTTGGAATAAAATTCCATTAAAATTCAATATAAAAAAAGTAAGATCCTATATTTTATTACTAAAATTATTACTAAAACGAATTACATTCTTATTCTTTTCTATTCTTATATTTATTCATTCGATTTTCGTTTTAATTTTTAATAATAAATTTAATAATAATAAAATAGACAAATATAGAATAAATTTTGAAGAATTAATGCATTATTGAATTAAATAGGCAATTCTAAAAATTATCTCCTATTTTTTTATTCAAAGTAAAAATGAGCCAAAAAATTGGAATGAAAGGCGTCCATTGTCTAATGGATAGGACAGAGGTCTTCTAAACCTTTGGTATAGGTTCAAATCCTATTGGACGCATGGACGCAATTTCTTTCCATATC